CCAGTTTTGAGACAGCGATTTAGGAGCACTTGTTAGGGAAGTCAGAAGCTCCTTTGCCATCTCTTGATCTGCAAAGAATTCTCGACGTGAAAACACGGGCGCATCGAAAAAGAATGGATTCGCAGGGTCCCAAAGAAATTGGCTTATTTGAAATGGAAATTGGTCTTTGGAAAATCGATCTCGTGTCTGGTACTGCATGGTTACACTCTGCAAGAACTCCGAATCATTCTCTTCCGAATCATTCTCTTGAGGAGAAATGATCCGCGTGCCCAAAAATGACCTGGCCCAATAGGGAAATCCCAATTCATTGGGACTTTCGATCCAACCAAATCGATCGGGGTACCATATTCTAGGAGCCCAAACTATGTCATTGAAGAAATCCTCCTCTATCGGTTCCGAGGCGCGTCTAAATGTAACCCCTTCTTCCAATTCAACGTCGTTTTCATAGAGAAATTTCGGATCAACGCTAGAACAAAATCCATTTTGCATCATATCTAAGGGATTCCTTCGTTCGGACCGAAGAAGCAATGTCACTCGATCATTATCAAACTGACTGCCATCTTTTTCGGTCCGAGAGGATAGAGTGCCCTCTCCTTCGAATACTTCTAATAGGCCACGAACTAGAGCAGAATCAGTCTCAACCAAATAAGAAGTGATCCCATTTTTTTCATCGGGTCCGGGTAGAGACCAAAGATCCTGAGCGACCGATCCGGCAGAACAACTCAAAAGATAAAGAAGTATCGTTAATTTCTTCATGCTCGTTGCAAGCTCGAAGTACCAGTTGTACAAATAAGAACTAGGGAATCTCTTCTTCAGATAGATAGATATAGGATCTATGGAGCCATTACTTAGAAGTACATTTTGTGCAACAGCCCTTCCTATCTGATAGAAAAGGATCCCATGATCCTGAACCGGTCTTACCTTCGCTCGCAAATTCCAAGTTTGTCTATGAAGAGCGGAGCGAATTGTATGAGTGTCTATAATGGATTTCTTCTGTGCAATACTAATGGATAGGGCCTCATTGGTAAGTGCTACAAGATCTTGGACACTGGAACCCATGGTTATGGACCTGAATCCATTAGGATGGGACAGTTTCTTTTCCAAGTGAAATCCCCTAGTATATGAAAGAGTGAAAAAGTGCTTTCGTTGTTGTGGAATAAGAAGCCTTCGTAGCTTAAGGCATGTATTTAATTTATTCGGAGCTATTAGAGCGGGATCCACTTTTTTGGGAATATGAGTCGAAGCAATAACAAGGATATTGCTAGTGGAGCATCTTTCACAATCCCTGGAGAGAGAGTTCACTAATAGACCGAGGGATAAGGCATTCGACCCACGCACAGACATATCATGAATGTTTGGAATCCATAGTATGCAAGGGGACATTGCTTTTGCTACTTGGAATGGAAGGAGGATACTAAATTGCTCTATCTCTAGTACGAGTCTAGGCTTATCCGTAATTAGCTCATTTAGCAGCTCTATATCATCTATATCAAGGTCATCATCGCTATCGCTATCGTCACTCTCATCAATATCAATAGCGTCACTATCATCACTATCACTATCACGACAATAATCAAACAACTCCTGAACCTCACTATCACTATCATAAGGATCGAGCTGATACCGCCAAGACCTGTCATTCAGGAACTTGTTCGGAACTACCGTAATGAAAGGAACAGAGGAGTTTGTCGCGAGGGATTTGACCAAATAGGATCGTCCAGTTCCTATCGAACCTATCACTAAAATACCCCTAGAGGGGGATAGGGCTAAGCGGAGCGAAAAGGGGTTTCCATGAGATCGTAAATTAGCCCCACACGAGGTTTGTGAATAAGTGATTGTCTGAAAATGAGCAAGGAATATCCGTCTTTCGGCTAAACAGGATCTATTGAACTCATAATTCATTAGATCCTTTTGATGAATGTCAACTACGTATCGTAAGTAAATTGATCCCAGTTGTTCAACCATTTGATAACTAGAGTCATTCTTTGATAAACCATCACTATGAGTCAGACTCAATAGCATTTGATCCATCCTTTTTTCTGTCGTTAAGGTGGAGAACTGAACCAAGAATTCTCTTTCTTCATCCTGAATCAAATCACTGTTCGCGACCCAGGATTCGATTTGATCATCAATCCACTCAACGTTCACGTTTTTTCTTAGCAATGAATAGATCTCTTTACTTGGACGACTTAGATGTCTCGTATTTCTCGAAAAAGTGATTCGATTGAAGGGATTCGTTAACCAGAAAGAATTTTGCTCAGATGTAGGATACCTATCCAGAAGTTGTCGCAACTCAATCATGTATGAGGGAATCAGCAAAGATTGGATCTTTTTGAAATCCGTCTGTAACTCACTAGAGGCTCGGGAAACAAAGAGAAGATGTGTATTCACGAGATATCCAGCAACAAGAAGAACGAAAAGGATGAGCAACTCCCGAGCATTTGATGATCTCAGCCATAGGGGTGACTCATTATTTCGATGAATCATTTCTGCGGACCGAAGACGAATCTGTAAACAATGACTCGAAATCTCACTGAGATTCCATTTTGAAAGAATCGCCCACAATTTTGTCTGAAGAATCCACCATGATGTCTCCAGAATATCCTGAAAAAAAGATATGTGACTGCACAATAGGTTTGAAAAAGGATCTAAAAGGGCGAATTTGAGATATTTGAACCCTGTCAAAGTAAAGAACCACGGTATATATGGTTGGAACAGATGCCATTTTGAGAGATTTGAAAAAGCACGCTCTCGTTGAAGGGTTCTATCCATCTCCCGTTTCTTAACCCTAAGACTCCGTTTTTTCCTCTTTTTGGATTTCTCAGCCCAGGAAGTGTGAATCAAACCCATGTTTGAATTGAAATTGAGATACTGCTTCCCTTCGGAATCAGATAGATTCATATCTGAAAGAGGTGGACAATCCGTTCTTTCAAAATGGACTATTTGTCCCTCTGTTAGCGGTGTTCCAGAAATGTCTGCGATCGAATAAATAGCTCTACCACCAAATGGATCGGATCGAATTGGACAATGGAAAGATTTGTACAAGTTAGACGTTTCGTCACCACTTTGTGGCAAATCCTTAGGGATGAATATCTTAGATACCTGTGACTCGATTGGTGAAATCGTATCTCGCTCCAAAAAAACATGTTTTTTTTTACCGACGCACAAAGAAAATCTTTTGTTGCGAATGAACAAGATATTGAGGAATTGTCCATACGTAAGATCCGAATTCTTGAGAAGGGCCTTTTCCACAGAAAAAGGGAATTTTTTGTTACAATAGAACCAGAAGTGATGTGGATTATTCAAGAATCGAAGTCGATTGGCTTTCGAAAAAGAAGATATCAAGGAACTTCGATGAAATGGTTTCACGGGATTCAGCCAATTGTCTCGATCGTGGGATATCATTGAGAAATAGGAATCCGTGTTATCCAAATTGTTCCTGCAATTCTTTCGAGTAGGGAATGAGTCAATCATCCATTTTGTCTTATTGAACAAAAAGGGTGAGAGTGTGCCTCCATTGATCGAGAATTTCGATTTTTTGGAAGGATCATGATCATCCAAGCAGAGTGGATCATTCGGCCCTTTCAATTCATAGATATAGATGGGGATCTCAGACCCAGGAATGGGGGGACTTCCGATACTCAAAAAGAAAAAAGGAAGTGACTTCGACAAAAAGGACAAAAAGAGAAGTGACTTCGACAAAAAGAAGAGAAGTGACTTCGACCAAAAGGGAAGTGAATTCGACAAAAATAAAGATGCCTTTGACAAAAGGAAACGAGGGGACTTCGTCAAAAAGGGATGTGACTTCGACAGTTTGACCATAAACTCGGCCCAATCAATCAAATATTGAGTCGGATTCATACGGAATCGATTCAGATGACTACAGAATCGATTCAGATGACTACAGAATCGATTCAGATGAAGACGGAATCGATTCAGATGAAGACGGAATCGATTCAGATGAATACGGAATCGATTCAGAGGAATCCAGAATCGATCTCGATTCAGAGAAATACGGAATCGAGTCAGATGAATACGGAATCGAGTCAGATGAATACGGAATCGAGATCGATGAATACGGAATCGATTCAGATGAATACGGAATCGATAGCGAAATCGATGAATACGTAAGCGATCTCGATGATGATGATATCGATCGAACACTCCGTGAAATTGAAAACGCCTCTGCGCCTCAGAAAAAGGAAAAAATACCCTTTTATACACCAGATCCGGCTTGGTGATTGATAGAATGAGTAGATCTGCTATTTTTAAAAATCTCTCTTCTGATTCAAAATCGTGGTGTAACGTGTACCCCACCCTGCTCCGGTCATGGAATAGATGAAAGAAATCCAAAAATGGATTTTGGGTCAAGAATGAAATCTTATTGGAACTGTCCAGATCCGGTGCATCCTTCGGAACCATTTCACATCCCGGATCTGATGAAAGAGGATGAATTGAGATGGTCTTTTGTAAATACGGAATGATCTTGAATAGATCCACTATTTCTTTCTGTTCGGATCGCCTGGAAGAGACAAAAGAAACCTCGTGTTGTTTCTTCAACAATTTAGGATCGGACCTCTCAGTAGGATTCGAACCCAGATGAAGTTCGGACCATCTGTCAGAGAAAAAAGAACGAATTGATCTTGTAGGATTCCCAAGAAATTCTTCGATTTCTTCCGGAAGCAGATGCCGAATCATCCGCTTCTCACGTTCCGCGAATAGCCGGGACATTGAGGCATCTCCAGAAAGGCTTTTCGGGAATCGGTCTGATTCTATCTCGGTTCGTTCCGTTTGAAGAAAGGAAGGATCCCAATCCAAAAGAATCGATCTTTCTTTGAGTTGTTGAATCTCTCTTTGATTGATCAATGTGTGAGATTCCGAATCCTCATTACTAATGGAATCGAAAGCATCTCTGGATTGATTCGAAGATCCTTTCAATTGGCTAGAATCCGTTCCTTGAACGAAACTAGATCTTGTGGAATCAGAGTGAATATTTGACGATACATTCCCTACCTTGCTAAAAAACCGATCCTTGTTTCCCAACCACCCATTGTCTAACCAAATCCAATTCTCTCTCGATACCTTCCTCAAAAAATAGGATCCCTGTTGTTTGAAGAAACCCTCCCCTTCCATTGGTCTTTTTTCACGAAAAGCAGGCATGAGATAACAAATCCAGTGTTTCACTAAGATTTCGAATAGCTGTCCCGAATTCAAGTTGATTCTGTTTCCCTTCTTCCTCGGAGAAAGGCCATCAAACCAGTCCCAATCGTGGTCCCTGCCGATCGGATCATCCGTCGTATAGGATACAAAAAGAAACTCCAGATACTGGATATCTTTCTCTTTGAATGAGATCTCAATTCCAGCTACGGTGTCTTTCGATATCTTCCAACTAGAATCCCTATTTTTTCCGATCCCGTTCCTCCACCACCGCGAACCCCAGTTCGATTCAGGCATGATACACTTTTGAGTTATTGGGAGAACCCAAGGACTCCCTTTCGGATCCATGAAACAACTCTCAGAGATCTTTTTCCCTTTTGGAAGAGACAGAAGCGAAACAACCAACTTATGGGAAGACCGAAACAATGTATCATTTCTGGGTCCCATGGAATTCATAGGTAGAGGAAGAAGCCCCCTCAAATAGAGATTTTTTCTTTCGACCATAGTTTGATGGTGCATACGAGATATAAGGACCGCTACTAGAATCAGTACTACACCCTTAACCAGTACTACAACTTTGCTCGTGAAAGATCGGTTGCTTGGTGAACCCGCAAGGAGGATACTCCAAATTCGGGGGTCAAAAAGTTTCAGAAAACGTTCTTGGTGGAAAAAAAGATAAGTGAAAGATCCCACTAAATCGAATTTGGTCCATGAATCTAACAAAGAGTCAAAATTCTTAATTTCTCTCAATATCTCTCTCAATTCGAAGATCCATAATTGGACTTCATAACCTCTCCGGGGTTTGGTTCGCATAGTATGGTTATATATATGTATGTAGGGTTGAAAATGAGTTATTTATGATATATGATGATCCAAGCATCCATGGCTGAATGGTTAAAGCGCCCAACTCATAATTGGCGAATTCGTAGGTTCAATTCCTACTGGATGCACACCAATGGGATGGGAGCGTTTCATAAGTTCAGTCTAGTGGAACTGGCTCGGTATCATCATCATCAGAGAAATAAATCTTACTTTTATGTTTATTTATATAGATATATAGATAGCTGGGTTTTCTTGTTTTCCGAATTCTTTCGATCTTCTATTTCTATAGAGTTCGATTTCGATAGAGTTCTCTATGAGATTCGTTCGATTCTGTAGATTCGAATTCCAATCTTACTAGAGAACGAATTGGTGTGGTATATTCATACTATAACATATGAACAGTAAGAACTCGAATTCTTATCAATACTGGAACTTATAGGAAAGAAAGTGGATTTATGGATGGAATCAAATATGCAGTATTTACAGAAAAAAGTGTTAAGCTATTGGTGGGGAAGAATCAATATACTTCTAATGTCGAAGCAGGATCAACTCGGACAGAAATAAAACATTGGGTTGAACTCTTCTTTGGGGTTAAGGTAATAGCGATGAATAGTCATCGGCTCCCGGGAAAGGGTCGAAGAATGGGCCCTATTCGGGGACATACAATGCATTACAGACGTATGATCATTACGCTTCAACCGGGTTATTCTATTCCATCCCTTTTGTAGAAAGAAAAGAGCTTCAATCAAAATACTGAATAACACGGCGATACATTTATACAAAACTTCTCCCCCGAGCACACGCCCTGGGGCCGCAGACAGTCGAGGGAAATCCAATCCACGAAAGAATTTGATCTCTGGACAGCGTCATTGTGGGAAAGGGAGGAATGCCAGAGGAATCATTACCGCAAGGCATAGAGGGGGAGGTCATAAGCGTCTCTACCGTACAATCGATTTTCGACGGAATGAAAAAGACATATCTGGGAGAATCGTAACCATAGAATACGACCCTAATCGAAATGCACACATTTGTCTCATACACTATGGGGATGGTGAGAAGAGATATATTTTACATCCCAGAGGGACGAGAATTGGAGATACCATTCTTTCGGGTACAGACGTTCCTATCTCACTGGGAAATGCCCTACCTTTGAGTGCGGTTTGAACCATGGATTTACGTAATTGGAAATAACCAATCAGGTTTACGACGAAACCTAGAAATCGATCACAGATCCTATTTGAATGCCTCTATGGCATAGACCTCAACAGAAAACTGAAGAGTAACAACAGCAAGTGATTGAGTTTAGTAGTTCCTTCAATAAAATTATTGACTCTAGAGATATCGTAATATGGAGAAGACAAAATGGTTTGAAGCACTGACAGAACCAGAAACGCCCTTATGTTTCAAAGAAAAGAATAGAGATTATGCACATTTCATTTGATGGTCAGAGGCAAATTGAAAGCTAAGCAGTGATAATTCTACCCCCCGGGGAAAAATAGAGATGTCTCCTACGTTACCCCTAATATTTGGAAGTATTGACGTAATTTCATAGAGTCATTCGGTCTGAATGCTACCTGAAGAACATAAGCCAGATGACGGAACGGAGAGACCGAGAATGTAGAATATCATCACATGAGGGATTCGGCATATTTGGATACCTATTTATCCACTCATGTGAGACTTCATCATATGATTCAGATAGGATCCATCCGTCTAGATATCCTCCTATACATTCAGAAAGCCGTATGCTTTTGAAAAAAGCTTGTACAGTTTGGGAAGAGATTTTGATTGATCAAAAAGACGAATCTACTTCAACCGATATGCCCTTAGGCACGGCCATACATAACATAGAAATCACACTTGGAAAAGGTGGACAGTTGGCTAGAGCAGCGGGGACTGTAGCAAAACTGATTGCAAAAGAAGGTAAATCGGCCACATTAAGATTACCATCCGGGGAGGTCCGTTTGATATCAAAAAACTGCTCAGCAACAGTCGGGCAAGTGGGTAATATTGGGGTGAGACAGAAAAGTTTGATGCGTAAAGCCGGATCTAAGCGTTGGCTAGGTAAGCGTCCTGTAGTCAGAGGAGTGGTTATGAACCCTGTAGACCATCCTCATGGGGGTGGCGAAGGAAGGGCCCCCATTGGTAGAAAACACCCCACAACCCCTTGGGGTTATCCTGCACTTGGAAGAAGAAGTAGAAAACGGAATAAATATAGCGATAGTTTCATTCTTCGTCGACGTACTAAATAGGAAAATCTTGAACATCGAATATGTTTCTTCGTCTTTACAAAAGAAAAAAGATAGGAGTAAGTAGCTGTGCCACGTTCAAAAAAAAAAAATCCTTTTGTAGCGAATCATTTATTAGGAAAAATTGAGAAACTCAACCTCAAGGGGGAAAAAGAAATAATAATAACTTGGTCCCGGGCATCTACCATTATACCCACAATGATCGGACATACAATCGCCATTCATAATGGAAAGGAGCATTTGCCTGTTTATATAACAGAGCGTATGGTAGGTCAAAAATTGGGAGAATTTGCACCTACTCTTAATTTCCGGGAACATACGAGAAACGATAACAAATCTCGTCGTTAATCTGAATTAAAAAAGTGAATATTAGGTGCTCATCGTTCATTCGTGGGAGGTAAACCTGATGATAAAGAAGAACGAAATTGGAGAAGTATACGCTGTAGGTCAACATATCTGTCTGTCTGCTCACAAAGCACGAAGAGTCATTGATCAGATTCGTGGACGTTCCTACAAAGAAACACTTATGATACTAGCACTCATGCCTTATCGAGCATGTTACCCTATTTATAAATTGGTTTATTCTGCAGCAGCCAATGCGAGTCACAATATGAGGATCAAGAAAACGGATTTAATCATTAGTAAAGCCGAAGTCAACAGGGGTACTATCAGGAAAAAGTTAAAACCTCGAGCGCGAGGACATAGTTATCCGATAAAAAGAACCACCTGTCATATAACTATTGTGTTGAAAGATATATCGAAAGACTACATATGGATAAAACACGAAGACATAGTTATCCGATAAGAAGAACCCCCTGTCATATAACTATTGTATTGAAAGATATATCGAAAGATCACATATGGATAAAAAAAAAGATGGATAGAGATATATACTAAATATACAGACATAAAAAAGAGGTATTTCGATATGATAGATCGGGACAGATTGAAATTGAACTGGGCTAATAGGGAGAGTGAGGATGTATGGGACAAAAAATAAATCCACTTGGTTTGAGACTTGGTACAACCCAAAGACATCATTCCCTTTGGTTTGCAGAACCCAAAAATTACTCCAAAGGTCTTCAGGAAGATCAAAAAATACGTGATTGTATCAAGAATTTTTTACGTGATTGTATAAAAAAAAATATAAAAATAAAAAAAAAAATCCCTTCCGATGAGACAATCATTTCACGTATAGAGATTCAAAAAAGTACCGATGTGATAAAGGTCATAATCTATACGAGCTTCCCAGACTTGGCAAAATTTTTAAGAAAGGGGAAACCACAAAGAATCCAAGAATTACAGACCAATGTAGAAAAAAGGTTTCATTCTGTGAACCATAAACTCAACATTGCTATCACAATAATTACAAAGCCCTATGGACAGCCCACTATTCTTGCAGAATACATAGCCACAAATTTAAAAGAAAGAGTTCCATTTCGAATGGTGATGAAAAACGCGATTGAAAAACCCATTGCCCTAGGGAATACAAAAGGAATTCAAATACAAATTGCAGGCCGTATCGACGGAAAAGAAATTGCACGTGTCGAATGGATCAGAGAAGGTAGGGTTCCACTACAAACCATTCGAGCTAAAATAGATTATTGTTCATATACAGTTCGAATGGTTTATGGGGTATTAGGCATCAAAATTTGGATATTTGCGGGCGAGGAATAAGAAATCCTTTATTTGGATTTCCGTTCTATCCAACGATAGAACAAAAAATGACAAACTCTTTCATCCCTTTTCGTTCAATCAAAAACTAAACTAAAATGCGCAATTCTTATTTTTCTTTTTATTTTATTCGATTCTATTCTATAGGATTGAATAAAAATTGGATTGACCCTTTGGTATAATTGCTATGCTTAGTGTGTGACTCGTCGGTTATTTCCTTTAAATTGAAGTTAGGGTTCAAAAAAAGGGGGCCCAGCCCATACCACAATAAGAGTATAAGCTAATAACGATATAACTCATAACTATAGAACTAATAACTGAACTAATAACTATAGAACTAATAACCAGCTCATTGCTTCGTATTATCTGAATCCAAGGCACCAGTCACTCTATGATCGATTGATCAGAGAGTTGTAGCAACTGAACTTAAAGAAAAATCACTCTGATTATGGATTGTGAAAGAAAAGGATCGGGTAAATGGAAGGGTGATAGAAAGAAAGAACTGGAATATCCATGATATATGATTCCAATATGTATGGTCTATGAATCATTTCAGAAAAGGCAGTGTAATAAAGCATCAATACGTAGGAAGACCCTAAAATAAAAAAAGAGCATCAAGTCAATTAAAGGCTGAGGAAATTGACTTAGGAATAACAAATTCCATTACGTACGAGCTCCATTGCGTAAAATTAGGCCTAGCCATTCAGCAAGAAGTGATGGGAACGACGGAACCTGTGACTGCAGAAGATTCTATTGAAAACGAATTCTAATAATTCATTGGGTGGGATGGCGTAACGCACCAGAAACCAATTCATTTATTCTGAGAGGTCATGGACTGACCCTTCGGATAAACCAGATCTTGACAGAGTCAATATTCGCCCGCGACAGCCTTACGACGTTTTAGAATATTCCCTAAAAGTCCAAATCAAGATTGGTTATCTCTTATATCAAAAATCTCAAAAAGAAATTCTAAATGAAATTAGATTCTAGATGTATAGAAATATCTATACGTCTATTCGTGTATACAATCTTAGATCTAAAAAAAAGAGTCCTATGATTCAGTTTATTATTTATTGAATACCTATCTCTAATATGATTGAATCGTTTCATTCGCGAGGAGCTGGATGAGAAGAAACTCTCATGTCCGGTTCTGCAGTAGAGATGGAATTGTGAAATAACCATCAACTATAACCCCAAAAGAACCAGATTCCGTAAACAACATAGAGGAAGAATGCGGGGCGTTTCTTATCGAGGCAATCGGATTTGTTTCGGTAGATACGCTCTTCAGGCACTTGAGCCAGCTTGGATCACATCTAGACAAATAGAAGCAGGACGAAGAGCAATGACACGGTATGCGCGTCGTGGTGGAAAAGTATGGGTACGCATATTTCCAGACAAACCTGTTACAATAAGACCAACGGAAACGCGTATGGGTTCGGGGAAAGGATCTCCCGAATATTGGGTATCTGTCGTGAAACCGGGTCGAATACTTTATGAAATGGGTGGGGTATCAGAAAAAGTCGCCAGAGAAGCTATTTCAATAGCTGCGTCCAAAATGCCTATACGCACCCAATTCCTTATTGTTGAATAGGGATATACAAACAAAGGAAAGAGGTCTTTCTGATGAAAAACCAACCTGCAGTTGGTTTTTTTTCTGGCCAAACAATATTTCTTTTTTCCTTTGCCCTTTCTTTGGATTGAAAGAAAAGAAAAAAAAGCTATGATTCAATCTCAGACCCATTTAAATGTCGCGGACAACAGCGGAGCTCGAAAATTGATGTGTATTCGAATCATAGGAGCTAGTAATCGCCAATATGCTCATATTGGTGACATTATTGTTGCTGTAATCAAAGAAGCAATGCCTCATATGCCTCTAGAAAGATCAGAAGTGATCAGAGCTGTAGTTGTACGTACATGTAAAGAACTCAAACGTGACAATGGCATGATAATAAAATATGATGACAATGCTGCAGTTGTCATTGATCAAAAAGGCAATCCAAAAGGAACTCGAGTCTTTGGTGCGATCGCTTGGGAATTGAGACAGTTGAATTTTACTAAAATAGTCTCATTAGCCCCTGAGGTATTATAAAGACTCATAGGCGAAACCACAATATTTTTAGTAGTGTATCTGAAATAGATTCAATGAATTAGTAGATTGTGTCTCACGTATATCCCTTAATATTAATAATAATAATTGATAAATAAAAAAAAAAAAGAACATGTTGCTAATAAAAAAAACTCGAAGGCACCAATGATTATAGCTCATCATGGGTAGGGACACTATTGCCGACATAATAACTTCTATACGAAACGCGGAGATGGCTAACAAAGAACTGGTTCGAATAGCATCTACTAATATTACCGAAAACATTGTGAAAATACTTCTACGAGAAGGCTTTATCGAAAACGTGAGGAAACACCGCGAAAAGAACACAAATTTCTTAGTTTCAACCCTACGATATAGAAGAAGGCATAGAAAAGGGCCATATAGAACTATTTTAAAACGTATAAGCCGACCCGGTGTACGAATCTATTCTACCTATCAACGAATCCCTAAGATTTTAGGAGGAATGGGGCTTGTAATTCTTTCGACTTCTCGAGGCATAATGACAGATCGAGAGGCTCGACTAGAAAGAATCGGGGGAGAAATTTTGTGTTATATATGGTGATCTTTCCGGTATCCGAATTGGGTCGGTAACTTCCTATTCTTATTTGTGACAAAAAAAGCATACAAATATCACTCCTCTTCCATGAATTAATACTTTTAAGGGATTACCTCGAATGAAAGAACAAAAATGGATTTATGAAGGTTTAATTACGGAATCACTGCCCAATGGCATGTTCCGGGTTCGTTTAGATAATGAAGATCTGATTCTAGGGTATATTTCAGGAAAGATCCGATGTAGTTTTATACGTATACTACCAGGAGATAGAGTCAAAATAGAAGTAAGTCGTTATGATTCAACCAAGGGGCGTATCATTTATCGACTCAACAACAAAAATTCGAATGACTAGGTGACCGTTTCAACACTCACACTACTTTCGTGGGGACTCACATCTCAAAATTGCAAGAGACTTATTTTCTTCCAAGGAATAGATTCAAAATTAAGGAATTACAAATATGAAAATAAGGGCCTCCGTTCGTAAAATTTGTCAAAGATGTCGACTGATCCGTAGGCGGGGACGAATTATAGTAATTTGTTCCAACCCGAGACATAAACAGAGACAAGGATAATCTTTCGAATCGAAACTAAAAATCGACAATACAATAGAGGCTCTCTAAATGTCCAAATGATCTGTTTTAACATGAAATGGATATATCCATATATCTCTGACTCCTATTTATTTATGAGATGACAAAAAAAATATGGCAAAACCTATTATAATAAGACCAAGAGTTGGTTCACGTAGGAAAGGGCATTTTAGTTCACGCAGGAGTGGGCGCTTTAGTTCACGTAAGAGTGGGCGTAGAATACCAAAAGGGGTTATTCATGTTCAAGCCGGTTTAAATAATACCATAGTAACGGTTACAGATGTACGGGGTCAGGTGGTTTCTTGGGCCTCTGCCGGTACTTGTGGATTCAGAACCGCAAGAAAAGCAACACCATTTGCTGCCCAAACCGCAGCGGGAAATGCCCTTCGTACAGTAGTCGATCAGGGTATGCAACGAGCCGAAGTCATGATAAAGGGTCCTGGTCTCGGAAGAGATGCAGCATTACGAGCCATTTTTAGAAGTGGGATACGCGTAAGTTTCGTACGGGACGTAACCCCTCTGCCACATAATGGATGTAGACCTCCGAAAAAAAGACGTGTGTAGAAATAGAAATATTGAACCAATTTCAAATTCAAGAGAAATAAATGATTCAACGATCAAATAATAGCACTATGCTTCGAAAGGAAGTAGCAATAGCTACTCGGCCACTACAGTGGAAGTGTGTTGAATCAAGAGCGGATAGCAAGCGTCTTAATTATGCCCGTTTTATCTTGTTTCCACTTATGAGAGGTCAAGGCGATACAATAGCCATCGCGCTGCGAAGATCTTTGCTTGGAGAAATGGAAGGAACCTGTATCACACGTGCAAAATCTGAGAAGATACCGCATGAATATTCTAACATAGCAGGGATTGAAGAATCCGTACATGAAATTTTAATGAATTTGAAAGAAATTGTATTAAGAAGTAATCTGTATGGAACTCGCAACGCATCTATTTGTGTCAAGGGTCCGGGATACGTAACTGCTCAAGACATCATCTCACCGCCTTCTGTAGAAATAGTTGATACTACACAGCATATAGCTAGCCTAACAGAACCCATTGATTTTTGTATTGAATTACAAGTCGAGAGACATCGCGGATATCGTATGATAACACCAAATAACGCGAAAGATGGGAGTTTTCCTATCGAGGCTGTATTCATGCCTGTTCGAAATGCGAATCATAGTATTCATTCTTATGGGAATGGAAATGAAAAACACGAAATACTTTTTCTCGAAATCTGGACGAATGGAAGTTTAACTCCAAAAGAGGCACTTAACGAAGCCTCCCGGAATTTGATTGATTTATTTATTCCCTTTCTACATGCGGAAGAACAGGATATCCAATTGGAGGACAATCCAAACGGAGGGGCTGTACCCTTTTTAACTTATCATGATAGATTGCATAAACTAAAGAAAAACATAACAGAAAGAGCATTGAAATGCATTTTTATTGACCAATTAGAATTGTCCTCCAGGGTCTATAATTGCCTCATAAGGTCCAATCTATATACAGTATGGGACCTTCTGAATAAGAGTCAAGAAGATCTTCTGAAACTAGAACATTTTCGCATCGAAGATGTAAAAGAGATATTAGACATTCTACAAAAGCATTTCTCAATGGATTTACCGAAGAATACGTTTTCACTTTTAAATCCATTGGAATGATTTCATCTTTTTTTTTTTTAGAAAGAAAAGAGAAAATGAGTTTTGAATCCTTAGCACAATCCGTATATTCGGACTATAAATAAATCCAAAATTTAGATAAATGTATCTAGGGAATAGTCGCTTCAAAGTGAATCCTCCCTAGATACAGAGTCGTGGTTTCTTATTTCACGGTTGAGTC